ATTTGTAATATGAATACCTTTACGCTTGGCAGAAATATAAGTTGCCATCCTAGGATTCCATTTCCTAGTACCATGACCAAAATGAACTCCCGCTTCCATCATCTCTTCCAAATTGATATTCCAATATCTTCTTGTCATTTCTCCCCCCCACTTCCGCTTTTTTTTGAAAAAAAAAAAGCGACGAGGTTGCCCTGAACTAAATAATTGTTCCGATGGAACATTTTCTTCTACCGGAGATTGGCCGCGTCGATGTCGATACACGATCCAAACCCCTACCCTCTATTCGTTATTATCTTTATTTCGATTACCACATAAAATGACCATAAATAAAGAGTTTTTTTTTAATTAAAATTAAAAAAGTATGAATCCACTTTTAGGAATCATTAAATCCTCTAAATGATTGTTCTGATGTATCATGAAACTTCTTTGAAATAAAAGAATCAAATAATTCTCTGTTGTGGAACAAAATATCTCTGATTTCCCCCTCGAAAAAATTCTTCTTTTTGGTTTTCAAAGGAATGTTCTTATGTTGCCTTGAACGATGCACTAATCCTTTGAATCCGGTACCAACGGGTATCATCCCCCCTATAACAACGTTCTCTTTTAGGCCTTTCAACCAATCGATACGGCCCCGGAGAGCAGCTTTGGCTAAAACTCGAGCAGTTTCTTGAAAACTCGCTTCAGATATGAAACTTTGCGTATTCAAAGATGCCCTTGTTATTCCCAATAGGATGGCGCGGTAACAGATCGATTCTTCCAAAGCGCGCCCCGTTCGCGCCGCTCGCAACAATCCAATTAGTTCTCCAGGTAAAAAAACATTAGACATTCCATCCTCTGAAACCAACACCTTTGATGTTATTTGGCGTACAATAATTTCTATGTGCCTATTATGGATTTGCACCCCCTGGGATCGATAAACCTTTTGGATCTTATTAACCAAAGATATACGACTTTGCACTATAGTTAGCTCAGCCCCAATCAAGAATCCCCAAGGAATTCCAAGAATTTTTTTTATATGCTCGTTCCAACCCTCAATTCTTTTTTTTAGGTTCATCGATATTGAATCAATTGAACGCACTTCTAACACTTGTTCCACTTTTGGAAGACCCTGCGTTATATCACCGGATCTCGATTTTTCATATATAAATGTAACTAATGTATCTCCTTCGTAAAGGATTTCTCCATAATGACCATGAACAGTTGCTCCTGGAGTGGCCAAATAAGGCTTGGCGGATCTTATTACTACAGAGTCAACTTGAACAATCAAAACTTGACCCGATTTGAGATGGGGTCCGTTTTTGGCTATACATACATTTTCACAAATAAACTGTCCAAGACTAATTATTGTAGATCTTTCTTCAAAATAATTATGATAATAATTAGGATGACAAAAATACCAATTCAAATTGAATGAATTCAAAACGATGTTACTGCATGAATCGGGATTCAAAATTCTCCCATTTTCATCCATTAAATAATAGTTAATTACTTGAAAAGTCTGTTTTAAATTTTCAAGTTGCAAATATTTAGTTACCAAAATAGGATTATGAGTTATTAAATAGTAAAATGAATAAAAATTCAAAAATTGAAGGACTGTTCCTAAAGGGCCAATCAAATTCCTAATTTCAATTATAGGATCTGTTTTAATTGATTCTTTTATCACATTGTGATATTTTCCAGCGTTGAATGGACCCATTCGGAAACAATTAGATGATGACAAAATTATCAAAGATGGGCATTCCTTATTTTTATTTAACAACGTGCGAATAGTTCCTTGATTTTGGCTAAGTGATTGTTGAATTTTTGTCTTGGAATAAAAGGGATTGCTATTGGTGTAATCTGACACATTATCTGAATCTGAGATCAATCCTGAGCCTGAGGGATCATTCCTTTTTCTGAGATACGAAATAGGGAATTTCACTAAGTCAATTCTTAGGAAATCTCGAATCAGACCATTTGTACTTACTTCAACAAAGGAAGTATGAGCCTCTTCGATAGAAGAACTTTTTTTGTCTTGGTCCCAATTCAAAATTAAACAAGTCCGAACTAATTGAATACTTGTATCAGAAATTCCCCGAATTGGTTTGCCATTTCTGTAAACAATATAATTGACAACTCGAAGTTGTATATTATCCCTTTCTTGTAACAGATCCGGGGGGAAGAGTGTTGCTAAATTTATACCGTCCGATATTTCATATGTCACTACGGGTCGAACTAAAACAAAATACTTTTTCTTAGTAGGTGTGATCCGTTGGACATAGATCCAATTTTTCAATTTTTTGGATTCCTTAGAATTTGTTTTTCCTGTTCCTGGGGGTATCAAGATGCCACTGTGTCGAGATATCTTATCTGTCTCTCCAGGAAAATGGATATCTCCAGAAAAGATTTTCAGTTCAATCCTTTTTTTTTTTCTCTCCACTCGGACTAATCCGCCCACTTGGCTTCTTGTATTTAAAGCGATTCGTGTATCTACTCCAATCAGACTATTGTTCCGTACCAT